GCTAGTGTAGCTTAATGCAAAGCATAACACTGAAGATGTTAAGATGGGCCCTAAGAAGCCCCGCATGCACAAAGGCATGGTCCCGACCTTACTATTAGCTCTAACCCAACTTACACATGCAAGCCTCCACGGCCCCGTGAGTATGCCCTCAATCCCCCGCCCGGGGACGAGGAGCGGGCATCAGGCACAAGTTTTTAGCCCAAGACGCCCAGCCAAGCCACACCCCCAAGGGAATTCAGCAGTGATAGACATTAAGCCATGAGTGAAAACTTGACTCAGTCAGGGTTAAGAGGGCCGGTAAAACTCGTGCCAGCCACCGCGGTTAGACGAGAGGCCCCAGTTAATAGTATTACGGCGTAAAGGGTGGTTAAGGAAAAACAAATAATAAAGCCAAATGGCCCCTTGGCCGTCATACGCTTCTAGGTGCCCGAAGCCCAATTACACGAAAGTAGCTTTAACAGACCCACCTGACCCCACGAAAACTGAGAAACAAACTGGGATTAGATACCCCACTATGCTCAGCTGTAAACCCAGACGCCCCAGTACAATTTGGCGTCCGCCAGGGTACTACGAGCATCAGCTTGAAACCCAAAGGACCTGACGGTGCCTTAGACCCCCCTAGAGGAGCCTGTTCTAGAACCGATAACCCCCGTTAAACCTCACCACTTCTAGCCGCCCCAGCCTATATACCGCCGTCGCCAGCTTACCCTGTGAAGGTAATAAAAGTAAGCAAAATGGGCAAAACCCAGAACGTCAGGTCGAGGTGTAGCGTACGAAGCGGGAAGAAATGGGCTACATTTTCTATAATAGAATACTACGGACATGCAACATGAAATAGTGCTTGAAGGAGGATTTAGTAGTAAAAAGGAAACAGAGTGTCCTTTTGAACCCGGCTCTAAGGCGCGTACACACCGCCCGTCACTCTCCCCTGTCTATACGCAATTAAGATATTTAACACCAAAGCACTGACAAGGGGAGGCAAGTCGTAACATGGTAAGTGTACCGGAAGGTGCACTTGGATAAAACTCAGGGCGCGGCTGAGCTAGTTAAGCATCTCACTTACACCGAGAAGACATCCATGCAAGTTGGATCACCCTGAGCCAAACAGCTAGCCTAACAACTAATATAACCATAGAATATTAATAACAAAACACGGCCTCACACCAAAAATTAAACCATTTTTTTACCTGAGTATGGGAGACAGAAAAGGTTCAACCTAGAGCAATAGAAAAAGTACCGTAAGGGAACGCTGAAAGAGAAATGAAACAACGCATATAAGCAACAAAAAACAAAGATTAAGCCTTGTACCTTTTGCATCATGATTTAGCAAGCACCCCCAAGCAAAGAGACCTTTAGTTTGAAACCCCGAAACCAGGTGAGCTACCCCGAGACAGCCTATTTAATTTAGGGCTAACCCGTCTCTGTGGCAAAAGAGTGGGAAGAGCTCCGGGTAGAAGTGACAGACCTACCGAACCTGGTGATAGCTGGTTGTCTGAGAAATGGATAGAAGTTCAGCCCTACACGCCCCAAACCAAAACACACCGCTTAAGGTGCAAGGGTAACATTTAGGAGTTAGTTAGAGGGGGTACAGCCCGTCTAACAAAGGATACAACCTTATGAAGGAGGATAAAGATCATAATTTGCAAGACATACTGTTCTAGTGGGCCTAAAAGCAGCCACCTAAACAGAAAGCGTTAAAGCTCAGACAGAAAAAAGTTTATTATAATGATAATAAATCTTATTCCCCTAATTATATCAGACTACCCCATGCCCGCATGGAAGAAATTATGCTAAAATGAGTAACAAGAAGACTTGCTCTTCTCCCAGCACAAGTGTAAACCAGATCGGACAAACCGCTGGAAATTAACGAACCCAACCAAAAGAGTGTACTGCGGATAATAAAAAAACCAAGAAAGCCCCGCAACTTAAACATCGTTAACCCCACACTGGAGTGCTACATTTAAAGGAAAGACTAAAAGAAAGGGAAGGAACTCGGCAAACACAAGCCTCGCCTGTTTACCAAAAACATCGCCTCCTGCAACTAAGCCAAGTATAGGAGGTCCAGCCTGCCCAGTGACTAAGGGTTCAACGGCCGCGGTATTTTGACCGTGCAAAGGTAGCGCAATCACTTGTCTTTTAAATAGAGACCTGTATGAATGGCTAAACGAGGGCTTAACTGTCTCCCCCTTCAGGTCAGTGAAATTGATCTATCCGTGCAGAAGCGGGTGTAATCTTACAAGACGAGAAGACCCTTTGGAGCTTAAGGTACAAAACTTAACCACGTCAAACGACTTAATAAGGAGCAAAAACTTAGTGGCCATAAGATTTTACCTTCGGTTGGGGCGACCGCGGAGGAAAATCCAGCCTCCGAGTGGAATGGGCCAAACCCCCTAAAACTAAGAGAAACATCTCTAAGCCGCAGAATATCTGACCAAAAATGATCCGGCTAATAGCCGATCAACGAACCAAGTTACCCTAGGGATAACAGCGCAATCCTCTCCCAGAGTCCATATCGACGAGGGGGTTTACGACCTCGATGTTGGATCAGGACATCCTAATGGTGCAGCCGCTATTAAGGGTTCGTTTGTTCAACGATTAAAGTCCTACGTGATCTGAGTTCAGACCGGAGCAATCCAGGTCAGTTTCTATCTGTAACGCTACTTTTCCTAGTACGAAAGGATCGGGAAAGAGGGGCCCATGCTCAAAGCACGCCCCGCCCCTAATTAATGAAAACAAATAAATTAAACAAAGGGAGGGCCAAAACCCCTGCCGCCCAAAATAAAGGCATACTGGGGTGGCAGAGCATGGTTAATTGCGAAAGGCCTAAGCCCTTTACACCAGAGGTTCAAGTCCTCTTCCCAGTTTATGCTTAACACTCTGATGAATCACCTAATTAACCCCCTAGCCTACATCGTGCCAGTTCTTCTAGCAGTAGCCTTCCTCACACTTGTTGAACGAAAAGTTCTAGGATATATACAACTACGAAAAGGGCCCAACGTCGTAGGACCCTACGGACTTCTCCAGCCCATCGCCGACGGAGTTAAACTCTTCATTAAAGAGCCCGTTCGCCCCTCTACGTCCTCCCCCTTTTTATTTTTAGCAACCCCCATTCTTGCACTAACACTGGCCATGACATTATGAGCACCCATGCCTATACCGTATCCCGTAATTGACTTAAACCTGGGGGTCCTCTTTATTCTAGCCCTATCAAGTTTAGCAGTTTACTCCATTCTAGGATCAGGATGAGCATCCAACTCAAAATACGCACTAATCGGGGCCCTACGAGCAGTGGCCCAAACAATTTCATATGAAGTAAGCCTAGGACTGATTCTCCTCTCAGTAATTATTTTTTCAGGCGGGTACACACTGCAAACATTTAATACAGCTCAAGAAAGCATCTGACTGCTAGCCCCCGCATGACCCCTAGCTGCAATATGATACATTTCAACCCTAGCTGAAACAAACCGGGCCCCTTTTGACTTAACCGAGGGCGAATCAGAACTAGTGTCTGGTTTTAACGTAGAATACGCAGGGGGGCCCTTTGCCCTGTTTTTTCTGGCCGAGTATGCAAATATTCTTATGATAAACACACTATCAGCCGTACTGTTTCTAGGAGCATCACACTTCCCGAATATCCCCGAATTAACAACAATTAGCCTTATGACCAAAGCCGCGCTACTCTCAATTATATTTTTATGGGTGCGAGCTTCTTACCCACGATTCCGCTACGATCAACTAATACACCTCGTGTGAAAAAACTTCCTCCCCCTCACACTAGCCCTTGTACTATGACATACCGCCCTCCCAATCGCAATAGCAGGCCTGCCCCCACAACTATAACTCAGGAACTGTGCCCGAATGCCCAGGGACCACTTTGATAGAGTGGCCTATAGGGGTTAAAATCCCCTCAGTTCTTAGAAAGAAGGGGGTCGAACCCATGCCCAAGAGATCAAAACTCTTAGTGCTTCCTCTACACCACTTTCTAAGATGGGGTCAGCTAATTAAGCTTTCGGGCCCATACCCCGAACATGACGGTTAAAGTCCCTCCTCCATCAATGAACCCCTACGTACTTACAATTCTACTGTCCAGCCTAGGACTAGGAACCACCCTAACTTTCGCCAGCTCCCACTGGCTACTAGCTTGAATGGGGTTAGAAATTAATACCCTAGCGATTGTCCCCCTGATAGCACAACACCACCACCCCCGAGCAGTAGAAGCCACCACTAAATATTTTTTAACCCAGGCCACTGCAGCGGCGATAATTATGTTTGCAAGCACAACAAATGCTTGAATCTCAGGGGAATGAGATATAACTAATATATCAAGCCCCATTGCCACTACAATATTAATTACTGCCCTAGCACTTAAAATTGGCCTTGCACCAATACACTACTGAATACCCGAGGTCCTTCAAGGACTAGACCTTTTGACAGGCCTAATTTTATCAACTTGACAAAAACTTGCCCCCTTAGCCCTCATTATTCAAATTGCCCCAGCCGTCGACCCCCTCTTACTAACAACACTAGGACTAACATCTACACTAGTAGGGGGCTGAGGAGGACTAAACCAAACCCAGCTGCGGAAAATCCTAGCCTACTCCTCCATCGCTCATATGGGCTGAATAATTATTATCCTTCAATACGCCCCCCAACTTACACTCCTGGCACTAGCCACCTATATTTTTATAACATCAGCAGCCTTCCTTACACTAAAAATATCATCAACCACAAAAATTAATACTCTTGCAATAACATGGTCAAATAGCCCAGTATTGGCAACTACAACCACCCTAGTCCTATTATCACTGGGCGGACTCCCCCCACTAACAGGATTTATGCCAAAATGATTAATTTTACAAGAACTTACAAAGCAAGATCTACCCCTTACTGCCACAGCCATGGCCCTTGCCGCCCTGCTTAGCCTATACTTCTACCTGCGCCTCTGCTACGCAATAACACTAACTATCTCCCCGAACACACCCAACTCAACCGCCCCCTGACGAACTCAAACAACTCAGGCCTCCCTGCCACTCTCCATCTCTACCACAATTGCACTAGGCCTTCTACCCATGACACCAGCGATCCTGATGCTAACCAGCTAAGGGACTTAGGATAGCATAAGACCAAGAGCCTTCAAAGCTCTAAGCAGAAGTGAAAATCTTCTAGTCCCTGACTAAGACCTACAAGAGTCTATCTTGCATTTTCTAATTGCAAATCAAATGTTTTAATTAAACTAAGGCCTTACTAGATGGGAAGGCCTCGATCCTACAAACTCTTAGTTAACAGCTAAGCGCTCAAACCAGCGAGCATCCATCTACTTTCCCGCCGTTAGCCTAGTAAGGCGGGAAAAGCCCCGGCAGAGTATTACTCTACGTCTTTGGATTTGCAATCCAATATGCTTCTTCACCACGGGGCTTTGGTGGGGAGAGGACTTAAACCTCTGTCTTCAGGGCTACAACCCGCCGCCTAAGCACTCGGCTACCCCACCTGTGGCAATTACACGCTGATTCTTTTCTACAAACCACAAAGACATTGGTACCCTCTATCTCGTATTTGGTGCCTGAGCCGGAATAGTTGGAACTGCTCTGAGCCTCCTTATTCGAGCCGAGCTAAGCCAGCCCGGGTCGCTCCTCGGCGATGATCAGATTTATAATGTCATCGTCACTGCCCATGCCTTCGTAATAATTTTCTTTATAGTAATGCCAATTCTTATTGGGGGGTTCGGAAACTGGCTTGTACCCCTAATAATTGGGGCCCCCGATATGGCATTTCCCCGAATAAATAACATAAGCTTCTGGCTCTTACCCCCGTCATTTCTTCTGCTACTAGCCTCTTCTGGCGTTGAGGCCGGGGCCGGAACAGGCTGAACAGTATATCCACCACTTGCAGGTAACCTAGCCCACGCAGGAGCATCAGTAGACCTAACAATCTTCTCACTTCACCTGGCAGGTGTTTCATCAATTCTAGGGGCAATTAACTTTATTACCACAACAATCAACATGAAGCCCCCAGCTATCTCTCAGTACCAAACACCCCTGTTTGTATGGGCTGTACTTGTTACAGCTGTGCTTCTCCTTCTATCCCTGCCAGTCCTAGCTGCCGGAATTACTATACTTCTCACAGACCGTAATCTAAATACCACATTCTTTGACCCGGCCGGAGGTGGAGACCCAATCCTATAYCAACACCTATTCTGATTCTTCGGCCACCCCGAAGTCTATATCCTTATTTTACCAGGATTCGGCATTATTTCACACGTCGTAGCCTACTACGCCGGTAAAAAAGAACCATTCGGCTATATGGGGATGGTATGAGCTATAATAGCAATTGGCCTGCTCGGCTTTATCGTATGGGCCCACCACATGTTCACTGTCGGAATGGACGTAGACACCCGCGCCTATTTTACATCCGCAACAATAATTATTGCCATTCCAACAGGTGTAAAAGTATTTAGCTGGCTTGCTACCCTTCACGGAGGGTCCATTAAATGAGAAACACCCATGCTATGAGCACTGGGATTTATTTTCCTTTTTACGGTGGGAGGCCTAACAGGAATTGTCCTAGCTAACTCATCACTCGATATTGTACTGCATGACACATACTACGTAGTTGCACACTTCCACTATGTACTATCAATAGGTGCCGTATTTGCCATTATAGCAGCTTTTGTACACTGATTCCCCCTATTTTCAGGCTACACCCTAAATGATACTTGAACAAAAATCCACTTCGGAGTAAAATTTATTGGTGTAAACCTCACATTCTTCCCGCAACATTTCCTAGGCCTAGCAGGAATGCCACGACGTTACTCTGACTACCCTGACGCCTATGCCCTATGAAACACAGTGTCGTCCATTGGGTCCCTTATTTCCCTTGTAGCTGTAATTATATTCCTCTTTATTCTATGAGAAGCCTTTGCCGCCAAACGGGAAGTATCCTCAGTAGAACTAACTATAACAAACGTGGAGTGACTTCATGGCTGCCCCCCACCGTACCACACATTTGAAGAACCTGCATTTGTTCAAGTTCAATCAAACTAACGAGAAAGGAAGGAATTGAACCCCCATATACTGGTTTCAAGCCAGTCACATAACCACTCTGTCACTTTCTTTTAAAGACATTAGTAAAATGCAAATTACATCACCTTGTCAAGGTGAAATTACAGGTTAAATCCCTGTATGTCTTACAAATTTAATGGCACATCCCACACAACTAGGATTTCAAGACGCGGCGTCACCCGTTATAGAAGAACTTCTACACTTCCACGATCACGCCTTAATGATTGTATTTTTAATTAGCACCCTGGTACTGTACATCATTGTTGCAATAGTCTCAACTAAGCTCACAAACAAATATATCTTAGACTCCCAAGAAATCGAGATTGTGTGAACTATTTTACCAGCCGTAATTCTGGTTTTAATCGCCCTACCATCCCTTCGTATTTTATACCTTATAGACGAAATTAATGACCCCCACCTAACAATTAAGGCCATGGGGCATCAATGATACTGAAGCTACGAGTACACAGACTACGAAGACCTTGGATTTGACTCCTATATGATCCCAACTCAAGACCTCACAGCCGGTCAATTTCGTCTCCTAGAGACAGATCATCGGATGGTGGTCCCAATAGAGTCACCAATTCGCGTTTTAGTCTCCGCCGAAGACGTATTACATTCTTGAGCTGTCCCCTCCTTAGGCGTAAAAATAGACGCGGTACCAGGGCGACTAAACCAAACTGCCTTTATYGCCTCACGCCCAGGCGTGTTCTATGGACAATGTTCTGAGATCTGCGGCGCCAATCACAGCTTTATACCTATTGTGGTAGAAGCCGTTCCACTAGAACACTTCGAAAGCTGATCCTCACTAATGCTAGAAGACGCCTCACTAGGAAGCTAATTATTGGACAAAGCGTTGGCCTTTTAAGCCAAAGTTTGGTGACTACCGACCACCCCTAGTGAAATGCCCCAGCTGAACCCCAACCCCTGATTTGCTATTCTAGTGTTCTCCTGAATTATTTTCCTAACCATTATCCCAACTAAAATTTTAAATCACACCACGCCCAACGAGCCCGCCCAAATGGGAGAGGAAAAACACAAAGCTGAGCCCTGAGACTGACCATGATAACTAGTTTCTTTGACCAATTTGCAAGCCCCTCTTTCCTAGGAATCCCCCTTATTGCCATTGCAATTGCACTGCCCTGAATTATATTTCCCGCGCCCTCATCTCGGTGACTAAACAACCGGCTCATCACTCTCCAAACATGATTTATTAACCGATTTACTAATCAACTTCTACTGCCCCTTAATACAGGAGGACATAAATGAGCCCTCCTATTCGCCTCCCTAATAGTTTTCCTCATTACTATCAACATATTAGGCCTCCTCCCATATACTTTTACGCCTACAACACAACTATCACTAAATATGGGATTCGCAGTGCCACTGTGACTTGCCACTGTAATTATTGGGATACGAAATCAACCAACAGTGGCCCTCGGCCACCTTCTGCCAGAAGGTACTCCTGTACCCCTGATTCCCGTACTAATTATTATTGAAACAATTAGCCTCTTTATTCGTCCACTAGCCCTTGGGGTGCGACTTACCGCTAACTTAACAGCAGGCCATCTACTAATTCAACTTATTGCCACAGCTGTGTTTGTACTACTGCCTATAATACCAACAGTAGCCATTTTGACCGCCGCTGTTCTATTTCTTCTTACATTATTAGAAGTTGCAGTAGCAATAATTCAAGCCTACGTATTTGTACTGCTATTAAGCCTGTACCTGCAAGAAAACGTCTAATGGCACACCAAGCACATGCATATCACATGGTTGACCCCAGCCCCTGACCACTAACCGGAGCCATCGGTGCTCTACTGATGACATCCGGCCTGGCGATCTGATTTCACTTCCACTCAACAACATTAATAACTCTTGGCCTGATTCTTCTGATTCTCACCATATTCCAATGATGACGAGACATTATTCGAGAAGGAACTTTCCAAGGGCACCACACCCCCCCAGTACAAAAAGGCCTGCGTTATGGCATRATCCTGTTTATTACCTCAGAAGTCTTCTTCTTCCTGGGGTTCTTTTGGGCCTTCTATCACTCAAGTTTAGCCCCTACGCCCGAACTGGGGGGGTGCTGACCCCCCACAGGAATTACTACACTGGACCCCTTCGAAGTACCCCTCCTTAATACCGCAGTCCTCCTGGCATCAGGAGTAACAGTTACATGGGCCCACCACAGCATCATAGAGGGTGAGCGAAAACAGGCCATTCAGTCTCTCGCACTTACAATCCTGCTAGGAGTTTACTTTACTGCCCTGCAGGCCATGGAGTATTACGAGGCACCCTTTACAATCGCAGACGGGGTTTATGGCTCTACATTCTTCGTAGCCACAGGCTTCCACGGACTACATGTCATTATTGGCTCAACCTTCCTGGCCGTGTGCCTCCTACGCCAAGTTCAATACCACTTTACCTCTGAACACCACTTCGGCTTTGAAGCCGCTGCCTGATACTGACACTTYGTTGACGTAGTATGATTGTTCCTCTACGTATCTATCTACTGATGAGGCTCATATCTTTCTAGTATTAATATTAGTACAAGTGACTTCCAATCATTTAGTCTTGGTTAAACCCCAGGGAAAGATAATGAATTTAATTACAACTATTCTTGTTATTACAATAGCCCTATCCTCAATTTTAGCAGTCGTATCCTTCTGACTACCTCAAATGAACCCAGACGCAGAAAAACTTTCCCCCTATGAATGCGGATTTGACCCGCTAGGCTCTGCTCGCCTGCCCTTCTCATTACGATTCTTCTTAGTCGCCATCTTATTTCTTCTATTTGACCTAGAAATTGCCCTTCTTCTCCCACTGCCCTGAGGAGACCARCTCCACAACCCYGCAGGGACATTCTTTTGAGCGACCACAGTCCTAATTCTATTAACCCTGGGGTTAATTTACGAGTGAACCCAGGGCGGCCTAGAATGGGCAGAATAAGGGAGTTAGTCCAAGATAAGACCTCTGATTTCGGCTCAGAAAATTGTGGTTTGACTCCACAGCCCCCTTATGACACCAGTACACTTCAGCTTTAGTTCAGCATTCATTTTAGGACTGATGGGCCTAGCATTCCACCGCACCCACCTCCTCTCAGCACTTCTATGCCTAGAAGGAATAATACTATCTCTATTTATTGCACTTGCCCTATGAACGCTACAATTTGAATCCACAAGCTTCTCCACAGCCCCCATACTTCTGTTAGCCTTCTCTGCCTGTGAAGCAAGCACAGGTCTTGCCCTCCTAGTAGCCACCGCCCGCACCCATGGAACTGACCGCCTGCAAAACCTTAATCTTCTACAATGCTAAAAGTACTAATTCCTACAATTATGCTATTCCCAACAATCTGGTTAATTTCCCACAAATGATTATGAACGGCAACAACCGCCCACAGCCTATTAATTGCCCTTATTAGCCTCACATGATTAAAATGGTCGGCCGAAACCGGATGAACTATAGCTAGCCCACACCTGGCCACAGATCCACTATCAACTCCCCTGTTAGTATTAACCTGCTGACTTCTCCCACTAATAATTCTAGCCAGCCAGAATCATATTAATCCCGAGCCCGTCAGCCGACAGCGCCTGTATATTACACTTCTTGCCTCATTACAAACCTTTCTAATTTTAGCCTTTGGCGCCACTGAGATCATCATATTTTATATTATGTTTGAAGCCACCCTAATTCCCACCCTCATTATTATTACTCGCTGGGGAAACCAGACTGAGCGGCTTAGTGCAGGGACCTATTTTCTATTTTATACCCTGGCAGGCTCCCTGCCCCTTCTTGTTGCCCTCCTGCTGCTTCAGCAAACTACAGGAACCCTGTCCATGCTAGTAATTCAATACTCTCAACCAATAATGTTAAATTCCTGAGGCCATAAAATCTGGTGGGCGAGCTGTCTTATTGCATTCTTAGTAAAAATACCGCTATATGGTGTACACCTATGACTTCCGAAAGCGCACGTAGAAGCACCTGTCGCAGGATCTATGGTTCTAGCAGCAGTACTACTTAAGCTAGGGGGGTACGGAATAATACGAATAATAATCATGCTAGACCCCCTATCAAAAGAACTAGTTTACCCATTTATCATCTTAGCGTTATGAGGGATCATCATAACAGGGTCCATCTGCTTACGACAAACAGACCTCAAATCGCTAATCGCCTACTCATCTGTTAGTCATATGGGACTTGTTGCCGGCGGAATCTTAATCCAGACCCCCTGGGGATTCTCAGGAGCAATCATTCTAATAATTGCCCACGGATTAGTCTCCTCGATACTGTTTTGCCTAGCCAACACGGCCTACGAACGAACTCATAGCCGAACCATAATTTTAGCCCGCGGATTACAAGTAATTTTTCCATTAACAGCAGTCTGATGGTTCATCGCCAATCTCGCCAACCTGGCACTACCCCCACTCCCAAATCTTATAGGAGAACTTATAATTATTACAACCCTATTTAACTGATCCCCCTGGACTCTTGCACTTACAGGCATAGGAACATTAATTACGGCAGGCTACTCCCTCTATATATTCCTAATATCTCAACGAGGCCCAGTACCAAACCACATCATGAAACTCCCACCCTTTCATACCCGAGAACACCTACTCATGGCTTTTCACCTTATCCCAGTGATCCTACTTGTAACAAAACCAGAACTCATGTGAGGCTGATGTTACTAGTAAGTATAGTTTAACTAAAATATTAGATTGTGATTCTAAAGACGGGGGTTAAAATCCCCCTACTCACCAAGGAAGGACAGAAATCAGTAAGAACTGCTAATCCTTATGCACCGCGGTTAAACTCCGCGGCTTCCTCACGCTTCTGAAGGATAATAGCTCATCCATTGGTCTTAGGAACCAAAAACTCTTGGTGCAAATCCAAGTGGAAGCTATGAATTCAACTTTAATTATATCCTCCTCACTAATTTTAGTTATTACAGTTCTCATGTTTCCCCTACTGACAACACTAAGCCCGAAGCCGCAAAACCCGGACTGAGCAAGCACACATGTTAAAACTGCTATTAGCACCGCCTTTTTTATTAGCCTCCTCCCCCTAATAATTTTCCTAGACCAGGGCATAGAAAGTATTACTACAAACTGACACTGAATAAACACACACATATTTGACACAAATATTAGCTTTAAATTTGACCACTACTCCCTCATTTTTACCCCAATTGCTCTTTACGTCACCTGATCTATTTTAGAGTTCGCGCTATGATATATGCACTCCGACCCCAACATTAACCGATTCTTTAAATACCTCCTCTTATTTTTGGTAGCCATAATTACCCTTGTAACAGCTAATAACATATTTCAATTATTTATTGGCTGAGAGGGGGTTGGTATTATGTCCTTCCTGTTAATCGGATGATGATACGGACGAGCYGACGCCAACACAGCGGCCCTCCAGGCCGTCATTTATAATCGAGTAGGAGACATCGGACTAATCCTAAGCATGGCCTGATTTGCAATAAACTTAAACTCCTGAGAAATTCAACAAATCTTCTTCCTATCAAAAAACTTTGACATAACAATTCCCCTAATAGGACTCATCCTCGCAGCAACAGGAAAATCGGCCCAATTTGGCCTACACCCCTGGCTCCCTTCTGCCATGGAGGGCCCTACCCCAGTATCCGCCCTACTGCACTCCAGCACCATGGTCGTTGCAGGAATCTTCTTACTAATCCGCCTCCACCCCCTCATAGAAAACAATCAAATTGCACTAACAACCTGCCTCTGCCTAGGAGCCCTAACCACACTATTCACAGCCACCTGCGCCCTAACCCAAAATGATATTAAAAAAATTGTAGCCTTCTCAACATCCAGCCAATTAGGCCTAATAATGGTTACAATCGGATTAAATCAGCCGCAACTAGCGTTCCTACACATCTGTACACATGCCTTTTTTAAGGCCATATTATTTTTATGCTCCGGATCAATTATCCACAGCCTAAACGATGAACAAGACATCCGAAAAATAGGGGGCCTTCACAACCTAATACCCGCCACCTCAACCTACCTCACAATTGGTAGCCTAGCACTAACAGGCACCCCATTCTTAGCCGGATTTTTCTCAAAAGACGCTATTATTGAAGCCCTAAACACCTCCTACCTTAACGCCTGGGCCCTAACTCTCACATTAATCGCTACATCATTCACCGCCATCTACAGCTTCCGAGTTATCTTCTTCGTAACTATAGGATCCCCCCGATTTCTTCCCCTGTCGCCCATTAACGAAAATAACCCGCTAGTGATTAATCCCATCAAACGACTTGCCTGAGGAAGCATTATTGCAGGACTTATCATCACCTCAAACTTCCTGCCCTCAAAAACGCCCATCATAACAATACCTGCATCTCTAAAAATAGCAGCTCTTATAGTCACAATCACCGGACTATTGATCGCTATGGAACTCACAGCCGTAACAAATAAACAAATTAAAATTACCCCTACAATCTCAATACATAACTTCTCAAACATACTAGGATACTTTCCCGCGATAATTCACCGACTCCCCCCGAAACTTAATTTAACCCTTGGACAATCAATCGCCACTAAGCTTGACCAGACATGGTTTGAAATTTCAGGACCAAAAGGGCTAGCTTTAACCCAAATAATAATATCAAAAATTACAAGTGACATCCAGCGAGGAATAATTAAAACATATTTAACTATTTTCCTACTAACCATAGCCCTTGCCGTCCTCCTAGCAGTGACCTAAACTGCACGAAGAGTGCCCCGACTCAACCCCCGCGTCAACTCTAGTACTACAAGTAATGTTAGCAGTAAAACCCACGCACAAATTACTAATATTATGCCACCAAAGGAATATATTACAGCTACACCGCCGACATCCCCACGCAACATAGAAAACTCTTTAAGCCCATCAATAATTACCCAAGAACCCTCGTATCAACCCCCTCAAAACACCCCCCCCATCAAAACGACCCCTAACAAATAAACCARCACATACCCYACAACAGAACGACTTCCCCAGGCCTCCGGAAARGGCTCAGCAGCTAATGCTGCCGAATAAGCAAACACTACTAACATCCCCCCTAAATAGATTAAAAAAAGAACCAAAGACAAGAAAGACCCCCCAGACCCCACCAAAACCCCGCACCCGACTCCTGCCGCTACCACCAAACCCAAAGCAGCAAAATAGGGAGTGGGATTAGAAGCAACAGCGATTAAGCCCACAATTAAAGCCACCAACAACATAAACATAAAATAGGTCATAATTCTTGCTCGGACTTTAACCGAGACCAATGACTTGAAGAACCACCGTTGTAGTTCAACTACAAGAACAATAATGGCAAGCCTACGAAAAACCCACCCACTAATTAAAATCGCCAACGACGCACTAGTTGACCTACCAACACCATCTAATATCTCAGTGTGATGAAACTTCGGATCCCTTCTCGGACTATGTCTAATTGCGCAAATCCTAACAGGACTATTCCTGGCTATACACTACACCTCTGACATCTCAACCGCATTTTCATCAGTAGCCCACATCTGTCGAGATGTAAACTACGGCTGATTTATCCGCAACATACACGCCAACGGAGCATCATTCTTTTTTATCTGCATTTACATGCATGTTGCCCGAGGACTATATTATGGATCCTACCTCTACAAAGAGACCTGAAACATTGGAGTAGTTCTACTGCTACTAGTCATAATAACAGCCTTTGTCGGCTACGTCCTCCCCTGAGGACAAATATCTTTCTGAGGCGCCACAGTAATTACAAACCTGCTGTCAGCAGTACCCTACATAGGAGACACCCTTGTTCAATGAATCTGAGGAGGCTTCTCTGTAGACAATGCAACCCTGACACGGTTCTTCGCATTTCACTTCCTACTGCCGTTCATTATTGCCGCCGCCACCATTATTCACCTACTGTTCCTACACGAAACGGGCTCTAACAACCCAGCCGGACTAAACTCCGACGCAGACAAGATTTCTTTCCACCCATACTTCTCATATAAAGACCTTCTCGGCTTTGTACTAATACTATTAGCCCTTACATCATTAGCCCTATTTTCCCCCAACCTACTGGGAGACCCAGACAACTTTACTCCCGCCAACCCTATAGTAACACCCCCGCATATTAAGCCCGAATGATACTTCTTATTTGCCTACGCCATCCTGCGATCAATCCCAAACAAATTAGGCGGGGTTCTTGCGCTATTATCCTCTATTTTAGTACTAATAGTGGTCCCCATCCTTCATACCTCAAAACAACGAGGACTTACATTCCGCCCAGTGACCCAATTTTTATTCTGAACCCTAGTAGCAGACATAATTATCTTAACATGAATCGGGGGCATGCCCGTAGAGCACCCATACGTTATTATTGGACAAATTGCATCCGTCCTATACTTCGCACTTTTCCTCGTCCTCATCCCACTAGCAGGATGACTGGAAAATAAGGCATTAAAATGAGCCTGCCCTAGTAGCTAGCCTAAAAGCATCGGTCTGTAATCCGAAGATCGGAGGTAAATTCCTCCCTAGCGCCCAGAAAAAGGGAGATTTTAACTCCCCACCCCTGGCTCCCAAAGCCAGAATCTGAATTAAACTATCTTCTGATAGTAACATGTATGGTATAGTGCATAATATGTATAATATTACATTATGCATTAGTACTAATATATGTATTATCACCATTAATTTATTTTAACCCCAAAGCAAGTACTAACTACTAAAAACGTACATATAACAAATAATTATAAATCAGAATTAAATTAATTTAACTTAAAAGCAAGGACATAATATTTTAGACGTACATAAAGCAAATAATTAAGATTCAACAATTAAATTATTATAAGGCTTGAGAAAAAGGTTTATTTAATAAACAGTCCACCTCAGAATTTTACTTTGAAGCACAGCTAAGGTTTTATTTGAAATATTTAATGTAGTAAGAGACCCCCAAACAGTTTACATTAAGGCATATCATGCATGATAGAACCAGGGACACTTAACTAGGTTATTGTATTTTATGAATTATTCCTGGTATTTGGTTTTTATTTCAGGTATTGTTTAGTGTAGACCCCCCTTCCTTACTAAAATGGCATATTGGTTACAGGTGTAGTACATACTCCGCATTTCCCCACATGCCGGGCATTTTTTTATATGCATATGGTTTTTTTTTTGGTAACCTTTCTCTTACATTTCAGAGTGCAGGCACAAATGATAAATCAAGGTTGAACATTTTCCTTGCTAGAGTTAAAATAGGTTCAATATTGAAAGACATAACTTAAGAATAACATATTAATAACTCAAGTGCATAACATATCCATTTCTTCTTCAATATACCCTTATATAGATGCCCCCCTTTTGGTTTTTGCGCGACAAACCCCCCTACCCCCCTTCGCTCAGCGAATCCTGTTATCCTTGTCAAACCCCGAAACCAAGGAAGGCTCGAGAACGTGCAGACTAACAAGTTATGGATATGGGTTAGCCATCCGCATTATATATATATACATGCATATCACGCTACCCCACCACAAAATTCCTCTAAACATTTAACCCCTAAACCCCAAATAAAAATTTCAAGAAAATTCTCAATGCAAAAAAATCGAACATATTATCGC